AGTATGGCTTTAAGATCGAGTGATGAATTGATGGATGCCGCCAGAAATTCTGGTAGTGCCATACGAAAGAGGGAGGAGACTCATAAAGTTGCGGAAGCTAACAAAGCTTTTGCCCACTTCCGTTAGTTTTGTTTAGATTCGTTCCAATCCACAATCTTTTCGTTGCGGATTGGAACCGGGGCGCAAGGAAATCAAGAAACACCACGCAGAAATTGATGAGTGAGGGGTTGGCGACTAGGCAACTACTTTCTCCTCGGCTTGTTAATTATTACAATATTTCTAATACGGCGGTCAATGCAAAGTTGCGGAGTGCTTCGTCTGCGAAAAGGCCTGACGCAGTCTTAAAGACCCAACCCATTGGGGGCGGGCGCGCATCACGTAGAAGAAAACTTTTATTTACCCCCTTGTTTTAGGAAATCCAAAATAAGTGACAAAAAAAAAATTGAGATGCGGGAAAAAAGCCCCTGTATCTAAGAAGTTTAGAGACTCAATCAATTTTGGTTGACATAGATAGGTTTTCATGATACACTACGGATTAACAGGCTTACTTAACTAGCCTGGGGAATTACTAACTCCTTTTCGAAAACCAAAAATTACCATGACCGCAACTTTAGAACGACGCGAAAGCGCAAGCCTATGGGGTCGCTTCTGCGACTGGATCACCAGCACCGAAAACCGTCTTTACATCGGATGGTTCGGCGTCTTGATGATTCCCACCCTACTAACCGCAACCTCTGTATTCATCATTGCTTTCGTCGCAGCTCCTCCTGTAGATATTGACGGTATTCGCGAGCCCGTCTCTGGTTCTTTGCTATACGGTAACAACATTATCTCTGGTGCTATTATCCCTACTTCTGCAGCTATTGGGTTACACTTCTATCCAATCTGGGAAGCAGCTTCTGTCGATGAATGGCTTTACAATGGTGGTCCTTACGAACTGATCGTTCTTCACTTCCTACTTGGTGTAGCTTGCTACATGGGTCGCGAATGGGAACTAAGCTTCCGTTTAGGTATGCGTCCTTGGATTGCTGTCGCTTACTCAGCTCCAGTCGCAGCTGCTACCGCCGTCTTCTTGATCTACCCAATTGGTCAAGGAAGTTTCTCTGACGGTATGCCTCTGGGCATTTCTGGTACTTTCAATTTCATGATCGTCTTCCAAGCTGAGCACAACATCCTTATGCATCCCTTCCACATGTTGGGTGTAGCTGGCGTATTCGGCGGCTCTCTATTCAGTGCTATGCATGGTTCTTTGGTAACTTCTAGTTTGATTAGAGAAACTACTGAGAATGAGTCTGCTAATGCAGGTTATAAGTTTGGTCAAGAAGAAGAAACTTACAACATTGTAGCTGCTCACGGCTATTTTGGTCGTTTGATCTTCCAATATGCTAGCTTCAACAATTCTCGTTCTCTACACTTCTTCTTAGCTGCTTGGCCCGTAGTAGGTATCTGGTTCACCGCCTTAGGCATCAGCACTATGGCATTCAACTTGAATGGTTTCAACTTCAACCAATCTGTGGTTGACAGCCAAGGTCGCGTTATAAACACCTGGGCTGATATCATAAACCGCGCCAACCTAGGTATGGAAGTCATGCATGAACGTAACGCTCATAACTTCCCTCTAGACTTAGCTTCTGTTGAAGCCCCTTCTATAAACGGATAATATCCGTCTGGTTATGCAGCACAACTGGATGCCAAACCCTTTAACTTCGGAACGTAGGGTTTGGTGTCCAATGGAAAGTGAAGGTTCGTACGGTCGGACGAAAGGAGAGGAAGATAATGGCCTGTCACAATCTCACGGTCACCAGTCTCCAACCTTAAATTAAATTGAGGAAAAGGAATATATGAAATATCCTTACGGGACGGGATTTAATAACTTGAGAAAGTCTCCATTTCGATTCACTGAATGCTTGTAATCCTTCAATCTCTTGAGTAGGAGAACTTGGGGGGAGTACATTCTTCACTTCACGAATTCTCTGTTGTCTCATTATATACATGCGGTTAATACGGGATAATCGAAGAATCTATTTAGCTTAACGGATGGATCTTGTTTCCATTCGAGAAGACCCTTACCTTAACAAAGGGGGCGGACGTAGCCAAGTGGTTCAAGGCAATGGATTGTGGATCCATCACGCGCGGGTTCAATCCCCGTCGTTCGCCCATCCGGGTAATTCGATACTACCGCTCCGCCTGCTCGGAGCGGGGAATATTTCTCGGAGCGGGGAATATTTGTTAAGGTGGATGGGGTATATGCGGGTCTTTTCAACAATGACATTTGAGAATTCCCGATTTCGTTACAGTTTTGGATGCGGCTATTTGCACAAATAATCAGACTCGTTTGATAGATTTCTTCCATCCCATCATATTTCTTCCCTACCATCTTGAAATTTTCAAAATTTTCGGTATAATAAATATGGGAAATAGATGGATAAATAGATGGATAAATAGTCTCATAACTAATATGGAGGGAGGAACTGTGGTGGGAAAAGTAGTAGAAGAAAGAGTAGGAGTAAGAGGCCCAGATTCTTCACCTGAACTTTGGAATTTCTTAGAAGTCGATGCATTAAACTACTTATCCGAGTCATTGAAAAACCAACATCTCGAAGAACTTGTAGCTAGTCCAGCTTCCACTGCTGAACCTTTTATCAGATTATCTGACTTGTGATTTCTGAGTTCACTGTTTTCATGCAATCTGCGTCATTCAGTAATGAGGGGTAGTAGCATCACTCTGGAGATGCTGATGTTGCTAATGATACCCATTTCTATGCATCGGCTGAGTGACAAAAATTCGATCGAGAGAAGTTTTGTATCAACGAAAGTCATGAATGGAGGTGGTGGGATAGGAAAGAAACAAGCGGGAAATTCTGGTAATTTTTCCCACGCCCGATTCAAAAGATTTTTCTCTGTTGGAAACAATAGAAAGAGGGGAGTACCGGCTTCCCGCTACTTAGGTTCGAACAAAGAGAAAGATATTTCAATTTCCGCAGGTTCCTCCTCCGAAGGGAAAAAAATTCGTTGTGATGTCACGACTCCCGTGGTTTCCGGTAGATGGAAAGCACGCATAACGCGGGATTCCCTCCTATTTTGCGGGGATATATTCAAGGATGAAACTGAAGGGATTCAAGCGGTTCGTGGAGATAGGTATCTAGAAAATTTTTTTAGGTTTTTCAAATCCTATAACCACTTTAGAGTACCCAAGAACGAAAATGACTGCTACCAAAACAATTTTGATTCGTCGATTCTCCAAGAAATTCATGACAAGCAAGATTTGGATCAGTTACTAGTGATACGGTTGAGAAACAATTTGTTTAGTACCGTAGTACCGGACCCCTGTGACGAAGCACTACTTGAATCCATAGATTCAGCAGATCACCGAGGGGATGGATCGGCATTTTCCTTCGAGCAAGAAGCCTTTTCCTACTTGTCTTCGTCTACGTCTTGTAAGAAAACGATGTTGTCTCGCAACTTTCTATCCGGATTAGATTCTGGAAAAGATAGGAAAGACTTTCCCGTTCTACGCGCTTATTCACAAATTAGAAATCAATTAATCAACCGACTCACCGACTTCCTTAAAAAATTGAACCTTACTCCTGGTGGAGAAATAGTTTTTGACGTCAGTAATAGCATCAAATCCGAGAAAGTATTTTTTCCGTCGAGAATGGAGGAAAATATGCCGTTTACTGAAATATCTGGCGAGAAACTTAGGTTAGCAAGTAGCAGATACTTCGACTTCAATGAGATTCTTCCAAACTATTCTGAAGCATCTTTAGGGATACCTAGAGAAACAACTAATCAAAGTGAAAATACTAATTTTTTAGACAAATTGGGAGGAGGTGGGGACCTAGATTCAATATATTCCCTAGTCAGATTGTATGAGCGAAGTAGAATCATACCTCTCAACTCAACATACATATTTCTTTCTTACGACTACTTCTGCGCGTCATCCACTGAATATTTCTTCCGAATCAAGTATTGGTTGGATGGCTGGACGAGGGGCGTAGGATACACCAGTGTAACAAGAATTGCAACTGAATAAACGGCATTCAAGTGGAAGGATAACGTAGAGCATCTATTGAACGAATGTGTCACCCCTCAAATTGATCGGTGTAGGAATGCTCAATCAAATGTGCATAGATGGCTCGATGCAACAGGGGATTTGTCTCTTTCGCCTGTCGGGAAATTCTTAGGAAAAACAATGAAGTACAACTTGGAGGAATTAATTTGTCGTGTGTCAATGATGAGAAACGAGTTACTAACTAATACTGGTGCCAGTCTCGGTAGTACCAATCAACATACCGAGAAATATTTCCACCGATTTATCGATGTGTTATTTCTTTCCAAAATGATTGTTGCTGAGGTTACTCGCCATAAAGTTATGATAGATACCATTGATTACTGCATCAAGAAATTGGACGATATAGATTTCGAGAAATTGAACAAAATGGATCCCATTGATCTTGATTTTTTATCAAGTTTATTTGATGGTTACATTGACGAACAGATACTTTTTCTCAAAACAATCCTTGAAGGAAAAAGAAGTTTCTTCACCGAGCCTAAACTGTTAAGAAGTGAAAAATCGGTAGGCTCCTCGACGGCACTAAAACCTGCGTCGAATCCCACTTTTCTTGGGTTGCCTCGCATCGAAGCTATCCGAGCAGGATTCTCGAGTCATGCTCTTTCCATTACGTGGGGGCAATTTTGGAATCTGTTTCTGCATGATTTCAATTGTAAAGTAGGTTCGATTAGGGATATTGGTGGGGGTATTTCAAAAAACATTTCCGATCAAATGAATAAACTAAACGACTCACCTATACGGAGCCGTGCTGGAAACAACTTCATTCCGAGAATCAAAAGGGGTTTCTTCAGTGGAAAATGCAACAACAGTAGTTATCTCAACGTATTAGAAAACTTCTATTTCGAAAACTTCTACGTAGGCTCCGACGGGAAAGCCATCTCATCTGATATCATCTCATTTATTCATCCCCAACTGTCAGATTCGTTATCATCCAATTTCTCGAGACAAACAGCAGGGAAGGTAGCTGGTCACTTACTCACACCAATTCAATTTATTTCGTCTAATCTGCATGAATCTGCAACAGTAGTAACTCATTTAGATGGATCTCCCAATTCTATTTCGGATCTGAATGGGTTACTGGCAAGTTTGAACTCATCCCCTCGTGAAGCGATAGACTCGTTTCTATCCCCGTACAGTAACGTTGGAGTTTTCTCAAAAGAAGCGTCGGTAAACTCCGACTCGTGGTCGGATCATTGGCGACCCCAACCTCGCTGGAATCTGGTATTAGATCGAGTCAATTCGGAGAAGTTTGTTGAAGATGGATTAGACTCAATAGACTCAAGAAATGGTTCCACCAGGAATCGAGTCTATCAAAACGGTTTGTCTACCGGGTATTTCTGGGAACCGGAAGAATTGGATACACCTTATTGGTCGCTAAGATTCTCATTAAGCAACGACGTAATATCGAGATTTCTAGCAGGATCAATTGGAAAGGAGGTTCCCCGCGGAGATGCGGGGTTTGCTGATTCATCTGCCCGGGAAGAAGCTACTCGCCCGTCCCATTTCACCAATTTTAATGAATTATCGAAAGATTTGAATAGATATAAGATCTCTTGGATATTTTGGAGAGACAGTATCGGTGAAAAATGGAGCTTATTGGGAGATTATATACCTCTGCTTTTTACCCCCACCTGGTGGAGATACTTCTACCATCTAATCAGAGAAACATATCCAGAAGTAGTACTTAAAATAAGTTACGACTCAAATCAGGATCTTCCTAGAATTTCTAAAGGAATTGCTGAAAATTTAGTAGGTGGCGCGAAAGGCTATTTATTCCAAAGTCTGCAAAGGCTAGGATTGAGATTCAAAAACAATTCTATTAATACTACATTATCCGAGATAGATCTTCTTATTTTTGAAAAAATTCCTGATGAAGCGGAGATGTCACATCCAGGAGAATGGTCGGTATCTCAATTTTCCAATAGGCCTATCTTCTATTGTTGCATCCTCTCAATATTATTCGTTCTCGCGTCGTTGAAACATCCTTTGTCTGCCGTTTCGGGTTCCAATTCCTTTCATTCATGGAAACGTTTTGATACTATTGAATATTTAACAGACCCAATGCGTGGATCCTATTTGGAAAAGGTAATGTATTCCCCTCCGACAAGCTAAATGTTAACGAGAGATCTACTAATCCATTCCTTGAATAGATTCTTGAATTGTATAAATAATCTATTTTTTTTCCTTTTTGTGAAAAATGAACTTGATTCATGGATATTTCGTAGAGAAAGCCCTGATATTCTAGATAGTGATAAAGAACTACTGACTCAACATTTAGTAACGATTAAAATTCTCCACGGGTATGCATCGAAATCGAAATCCAATTATGACTTATTGAGCAACAATATTTTTTATGAACCTTACCCACAAGAAAGATCCAATGTTTTGGCATACCTACTTCAATTCTGGCAAAATGATCTGTCGGGTCACAAGATCCGTAAGTTGGATCCTGCAGAGAAGTGGGCTTTTTCCGCCCTCGAGAGAAATCTTCTATTTTCAGCAACAACAAGACGAAGAGACAGTCTACTAAACATGCCATGTCGTGACATACCTATTTCACTCCAATCGGGATTATTACCATCTAAAGGAATTTTGCTAGTAGGACCTATAGAAACTGGCCGATCTTCTATTATTAGAGATGTAGCATTCAACTCCTACTTTCCAGTGGTGAAACTACCATTAAAGAAGTTCATATACAACCGATCCTTTTTTAGTAATGTACGTGGAAATTTTATCTCGAAAGAGAGCGTACACCGATTAAATATCGTCTTTGAAATAGCGAGAGAAATGTCTCCTTGTACGCTATGGATTCAAGATATTCATGAGTTGAATATTCATCGTTCGTATAATAAGCTAGAAGCTGATCCCAAATTTTTACTTTGCCAAATATTGAAGAGTATTGGTCACAAGCTCGGCAACTCCAACATCCGCAAGAATGTTGTTATTGCCACAACTCACGTACCTGCCAGGATAGATCCAGCTTCAGTAGCTCCGAATCGGTTAAACTAATTAATAAATTTTCGAAAGTCCAATGGGCGTCAACGTCAGAAAGAATTGTCAATTCTATTACGTATCAAAGGTTTCAAAATAGAGGCTAATTCGCCTTTCCTTGAAAGTACTGTGTATGGAACTATGGGTTATAGTAGACGAGATTTATCCTCTCTTGCTAATGAAGCGTTATTAATAGGTACTTCCAAAAGGAAAAAGTTTGTATGTAGCAACGCAATTGGATTAGCTTTGCATAGACAACATTCGACTGTTAGTGACATGGGCAGTGGGATGGAATCTAATTCTGAATGGGAAATATCTTCCCACGAGATAGCGGAAGCCACTTCGAAGACTAGTTTGATAGATAGTTATCTCACAAATATTTCATTTATTGGTCGTGACGCGTTAAAAATGCGATTTTATTATTTGTCTAACTGGTATGTGGAACCTTCAATAACCGAATCAACAATTGATGAATTCACTATATTTTCGCATCTCCTAGGGCTACTAGCTGAATTAGTAGCTCGCGATTCGTTCCAAATGGATATGATAAAAAGAGAGAATTTCATTGTTATCTATAAACTTGTAGAGAATGACTTAAACTTAGCTTGTGGTGTCCTAGAAAACCTATCGAATAATTTCTCACGTTCAGAAATTTGTAGGGAGGGGATTCAACGCAATAATAGTTCTTTTTTTCCCTTTCCTATTGGAAAACCCAAGTATTGCTCAGGCGTAACCTTTCCAAGTCGCTCTTCCAAATCTCTGGGGAGAAGGAGACTTAGTAGTCTAACCGACTTCGAGATGCAACAGTCACCTGAATTAATAAACTCAACGACAGAGGTGTCGCGTGAGATTACTTGGTCCCATAAGGCTTGGCGTCTCCGTTTCCTGCGAAGCGGGATTTATGAATTGATGGGGGTATTATCCGAACCCAACCATTTGTATAACTTAATTCTTCTTTACCACAATCAGAATTATATACCCCAACAAGATTTTGAATTCAATAAGATTAAGGGGGAAAAAAGTAAGTGGCGCGAGAAAAGCGGGTATCTTTTCAGTTTCGAAAAATCTGTCACTAATGTAACAGATAACTCTATTAAAAGATTGGAAAACCGATTGGATAATATGTTGTTACGTGAGCAATTTCTCGAATTGGGAATCTCTGGCGACTCATCTAATGAGTATGAAACACATTGTGATCGATTTAATGAAACGACTCGACTCTTCGGGGGGCGCTTCATCTGGGATCCCATGCTTCTGTTCCAGCCAGACCCTAACATTCCTTCCTCGCGCCGCAACTTGTTGCCGACAAAAGAACTAGCGCGGAGGCTTTACACCATTTACGGTATGAGAAGGCAGCGTCTTCAGAAAATGTCAAATAAGAAAATTAAAAATTTTTTCCTTTATCGTGAAGAGAATCCGAAATTGAAACCCGACTCATCTATTAATCGATGGAATAATCTTACTTTGGATGAGGAGGAGCGAGATTCCGAATACGTCAGAGAAACTTCTCTCATAGATATACATCTGCAATATCCACAGATATTTACTCCCGTTCGTTTGGGTTGCTACACGGTAGCGGAGGATTTTCCGGAACGATTTCTTCGGTTTAGGCTTCTGGTTCATAGAAACAAATGGATGAGACGGAACCGCTCCCCATTTCGGGATTTTCTTATCTATAATATGTTGCTTGAAACTTATGAATATCTATCCAATCCGTTCCGGTTTGGTGAAGCATCACTGGATCGAACAATGAAACAATTCCTTCACGAAAGTTCGATGTCGTAAAACAACTGTTGTTTTCCTACTTAGATACTCCCCACTCCGTCTACATCCCTAGCCATAGAATTGGAAGCCGAATCAGTAAGAGGAAGATCTATATGTTCCTCTTACTGATGCGAGAAATCCAATTCTAGCATTTCGAGAAGTAATAAGTTGGAGACCGGTTACTATATGGTAGGAGTCTTTCTACTGAAAAGTATGGGAGGAGTAATATAGGTTATTCCGCAGGAATTCTGCAAACGAAGTAAACTTTTTGTATCACTATTGAGATGTATACTTGATGAAATTTTGGATTTACCCCCCCCCAGTTGACTGATTAATTCGCTCATTCATTCGATACACCCGATTGAAGTGAAAACTCTGAAAAAACGACGCCTGGGATCCTTGGAGCTACTCGAGGGGGGGGTAAAAAGGAACGCGCCAGTATTCCTGTCTCCTTTTTTTGGTGTTGAGGCTTAAATAAGCGCGATAGTAAACCATCCAATGATTGTGGGTCATAGACTTGATTTGGCATATGTGTGAAATACAACTCTCCTATTACCTGACCGGCAATTCTTGACGTAGATACGAATCTCCCCGGATAGGATTTGAACCTACGACCAATCGGTTAACAGCCGACCGCTCTACCGCTGAGCTACCGGGGAAAATGGTAGGGGATTCAGTCTCATACACACTTGAAGACTTCTCTTCTGGAAGTCACTTTCAAATCTGGAAGGAGTTAAGCTTTCTCTGCCATTTCGTAAACTTCGCGTACGCCCTAACTCCCATTATAGGAGGAGGAGGCGGCGATAGCAATCCCATTTTAATGGAAGGGCCCCCAAATTATGGGCATGGGAGGGGGGAGGTCAATTGGCCAAGACAAGGTCGAGATCAACCCCACAACACAAGTCCCCTCCCATAATTTGTATTGATCAATCACCAATCAGTGGTTTCTATTCCCCCCTTCCGAGAGGCGTAGTAGAATAGTCACAGGATTCTTCTACCTCATGGAAGGAAAAGATTTGAGGAATAAAAGGAGGGATAAGAAAGAAAGCGAAAAGGAAATATAGAGATGGGGAAAATGAGAAATAGTCGGGAGAAATGAACGCGAATTGGAGCTTCGTGAAACGAAAATAGCAGTTTACGGAAAAGGTGGGATTGGAAAATCAACAACTAGTTGCAACATATCCATAGCTTTAGCCAGACGGGGAAAAAAAGTATTACAAATCGGATGCGATCCCAAACATGATAGTACATTCACACCGACAGGATTTCTGATACCTACAATTATAGATACCTCACAGATGAAGGATTATCATTACGAAGACGTGTGGCCTGAAGACGTCATTTACGAAGGTTATGGTGGAGTGAATTGCGTAGAAGCTGGGGGACCCCCTGCAGGAGCGGGCTGCGGGGGATATGTCGTGGGAGAAACGGTAAAACTACTGAAGGAATCAAACGCCTCTTACGAATACGATATTATTTTATTTGATGTTTTGGGAGATGTTGCTTGTGGTGGATTCGCTGCTCCCCTAAATTACGCGGATTATCGTATTATTATAACTGATAATGGATTCGACGCTCTTTTCGCAGCAAACCGCATTGCGGCCTCAGTCAGAGAGAAGTCTCATACTCACCCTTTGCGGTTGGCCGGTCTAATTGGAAATCGAACATCCGAGAGAGATCTTACTAATAAATATGTAGAAGCTTGTCCCATGCCTGTACTTGAAGTATTACCTTTAATTGAAGATATTCGCGTTTCGAGGGTAAAGGGAAAAACTTTGTTTGAAATGGCTGAATATCAGCCAAATTTAAATTATGTTTGCGATTTTTATTTGAATATAGCGGATCAAATTCTAGCTGAACCAGAAGGAATCGTACCAAGGGAGATCCCGGATAGAGAATTGTTTAGCTTACTATCTGATTTTTACCTAAATACCAATTCTGGGAATGGAGGAAAGGTTGGATATGATCAACGAGATGTTCTGCTTGATTTTACAATTATCTGATAGTGAAGAAGGTGAGTCTCCGTGTGTTGAGTCTCTGTATATATAGATCTACACCTCTCCAATCTAAGGAAACACTTCCACGAAAACCCCAGAGACTCCTGTTTTTGAATGTGAAACTGGCAATTACCACACATTTTGCCCAATTAGTTGTGTAGCTCGGTTATACCAGAAAATTGAAGATAGTTTTTTTCTAGTGGTAGGTACAAAGACTTGTGGTTATTTTTTACAGAATGCTCTTGGAGTTACGATTTTTGCGGAACCTCGTTACGCAATGGCGGAATCAGAAGAGGGAGATATTTCAGCTCAATCAAATGATCAGGAGGAACTGGAAAGAATTTGCTTGCGAATAAAAGGCGATAGAAATCCCAGTGTTACTATTTGGATTGGTACCTGTACCACAGAGATAATAAAAATGGATCTGGAAGGTATAGCACCGAAATTGGAGAGACGAATTGGAATACCTATTGTAGTCGCACGAGCAAATGGGTTGGATTATGCTTTTACCCAGGGGGAAGATACTGTCTTGGCCGCGACGGCGCATCGATGCCCGGAATACAAGGATTGTGAGACAAACCAAAAGAAACGAGGCGAAATCGAGCATATTAGAATGCATACTACCTCAAGTAACAAATTTCTTTTTCAAAAAGATGAATTGCCAAAATCTAATTTAGTTCTTTTTGGATCTCTACCCTCAGGTGTAGCTTCGCAATTGAATTCAGAGTTGAGACGTCAGTCCATTTTTGTTTCGGGTTGGCTACCTTCTCAGAAATATAGCGAACTACCCAGCTTAGGCGGAGGTGTTTACGTCTGTGGGGTAAACCCCTTTCTAAGCCGTACGGCAACAACATTAATGCGCCGAAGGAAATGCCAGTTAGTCGGAGCACCTTTTCCAATTGGTCCAGATGGGACACGCGCTTGGATCGAGAAAATTTGTTCAGTCTTTGATATAAAACCAAATGGGTTGGAAGAAAGAGAAAATAATATATGGGAAAATATCAAAGATTATACCCAATTAATAAATGGTAAATCTGTCTTTTTTATGGGAGATAATTTGTTGGAAATTTCTATAGCAAGATTTTTAATCCGATGCGGAATGATTGTTTACGAGATAGGTATTCCTTATATGGATAGGCGATACCAAGCCGCTGAGCTTTTGTTCCTACAACATACTTGCAAAAAGATGAAGACACCTTTACCTCGAATTGTGGAAAAACCTGACAATTATAGCCAGGTGCAGCGTATGCATGAATTAAAGCCTAATCTAGCTATTACTGGAATGGCCCATGCCAATCCTTTGGAGGCGAGAAATATAGATACCAAATGGTCTGTCGAATTCACATTTGCCCAAATTCATGGATTCAGTAATGCGCGAGACATTCTCGAGCTAGTTACTCGCCCGTTGCGATGTAGGGGTAGCTTAGCTTCAGGCTCCCTTAGCCTATCGAGACAGATAGCAAAAATTTAATCAAATTTCCCCTATTTTCAAAATTATGTAACAATTGGTAGCTAATCACTACGGGAAGATACTTAACTGCGGTTAGTTAGTTTCTTAATCAGGATTTTTGTTAATTTCATTGTTTCTCATGCGATTAAGAAACAAAATTAACGACTTTTCAAATCAAAAATTCGTTCCAGCTGCATCGTTGATTCTTCAAAGTCCCTTGAATAATATTGCATTTTTACGTATAATATTATTAATACTGCTAATACTAACAAGGGAATTAAACGTGGCGGAGGCAAAAGAAAAAATAATGAAGATTTTAATTGAAAGGCTGCAGGTACGTGAGACTACAGACGAGTGATTCAATTTTTCTACACATCAAAAAAACTGCAACGAATATAAATATATTGTCACTACTGCATTTGCTAAAATCGACGGGTCCCTACATGCTATTTGGTCTCTACTACGGATTACTCGCAACATTACCCGTGGGACCTTCACAAATTCTATGTGTGAGATCTTTCCTTTTGGGTGGGAATCTGAGTGGTCTTGTTTCTTTAAGTGGGTCGATGCTGGCACAACTAATAGCCATTTCATCAATATATTGCTCGCCTATATACTTATTATTGTCGAAGCCACATGTAGTAACTATCCTAGCGGTACCATATACGCTTATCTTTTGTCTGGTAATCAAGGATTTTCCAAACTATCAGATTTTGCGTCCTGTCACATCGTTACGTGATTCAAGAGTAGTAGGATTATTCCTAATTAGTTTTCTGTTTCAAATTTTGAACCCAATTTTGTTACCAAATCCTGTATTGACAAGACTAAGCTACCTATTTCTTTTCAGGTACAGTACCAATAACATATTTCTGATTGCCACTTTTACCGGTTGGGTGACTGGTCAAGTAGTATTCAATCAGTTATCTAGATTACTTCTGACTAGGGTAGAAAAAGACTCACCGATGCTATATCTACTGGCGAAACGTTCTATATACACAACTTTTAGTATTGTTTCTGTAATAAATGCCGTGGCATATTTGGGTAGATCCCCGGTATCTTTCTGGACCAGAAAATTCACGAATGAGTCCCATGACAAAGACATAGCTTTTTGGAAAATTGCTGAATATTCGGATTTATTGTGGTGGTTCTTTAAACCATGGCCTATCTCCTTTTTTGACCCCTCGAGGGGAAATCGGGCCAATCGATTTGTTAAAAATTGTCGATCCGACATAAATAGCAGCTTCTACAAAGGGAGAACATCTACATACTTCTTTGAAAAATGTTTAACTGATGGAAAAGAGAGATTGTCCTTTGCAGCGTTGCCCAGTTTGTCAATTTTTGAGAAGCAGGTGTATGAGTCTATAGCAAAATTTCGCAAATCTACAAAAACCCGTTTCTCATCTAGGAATTGGATCTTGGGAAAATTGGCAAGAACCAAAATTTTTCAAAAAGAATTAACGGATCGAGTCAAATTATTAGATACCGGTTACTCCTTCTCAGAAGCAATGGGGAAAAGAACCAGACTAACGGGTAGAAAAAAACGTAGAATACCCTACAGCTCCGACCCTCTCGTCAATAATTTTCGTATACGAATTCCAATTCCACAGACATTTTTAACAATGAGTGAATTGAATTCGACCAGAAGAGAACTGTACAAGTTAGAGACAAGGACAAAAAAGACAAGTACGAAAGGCACATACGAAAATAATGTTCTAAAAAATTGTATTTCTGCAAAAAATCGCAAGTGGAAGAAGAGAAATGAAAATCCTTTGCCGTGGGAACTTTTGCCGGTGCGAGTTACACGTATGTTTCAATTCATCTTCAAAAATAGGTTTTTGTACGAATACGAGGTCCAAACTATTTTGAAAAAAGTTAAATCTTCGCCCAAACCCAAAGTTACTTGGGCAGAGATAATGAACTTAGATGACGAAGATCGAGCAATATTTTTGACCTATCTGAAAGAAGAGAGATATTACCGAGTTAGTCAAATGTCTCTATTTAAGGCATTTCTGGTAAACGATTCTAAAATATTCTCAGATGGAGGGAAAAAAATAAGCAGACTCCACAAAATTGAGGATCTGACTATGGATCTGGCTCGAAATATTGCGCTATATTTGGATAACGAATTCGACGCTGCGGGGGGAGACAGCGATTTTCGATACAGGAAGTTGCGTAACGTGGGTTTCCCTTCTGCAAAGAGGAGACGCAGAGCAGTAAAATTGGTGAAGCGATATGCAAAAATATCCGACTTCCGTCGGAAATTTCTGAAGGGATCCATGCGGTCTAGGAGGAGAAAGACCTTGCTATGGAAAGCACTTCAAGAAAAAATACGTTCGGCTTTCTTTATTAGACTGATAGAAATACCAGTTGTTTTGCAATTACCAATTGAGCAGTTGACAAAATCTAGTTCCAAAGCAAGATTTGATGAATTGGAAAACATTGCAGATTACAAGCCTGAAGAACAGTCACCAGATAATTTCTTGGTCGTAGAAAGAAGTTTAATTGGTGAATCAAGACTTGCTCGTTCAGCTGTAGCAGCTAGATCGGACATAGGTCCCATTCATAATGGAAGAGGGTATATGCTGGTTTTTCAATCCAAATTTCGGAAATTTATAAAACTACCAGTACTTATAGTTCTGAAAACTATTAGCCGCGTATTACTCCGTCAAGATTCCGAATGGAGTAAAGATTGGACGAAATGGAAGAAAGAAATTCACATCAATTGTACGTTTGATGGGGAAGAATTTTCACAAGATGACTTACCCCCACGCTGGTCGAGAGAAGGGATGCAAGTCAAAATTGTGTATCCGTTTCGTTTAAAGCCCTGGCACACGACTGGAGATAAAAAACAACTCATTCCTCGGAAGGAATATATGGAAGTTAGATCTGGCGATAATCAAGAATTAAAAAATCAAAAAAAATTCAAGCGAAAGAGACCCAAATTTACTTATTTAACCATTATGGGATATCAGACAGATATACCTTTTGGGACTATTCGAAGAGAGACTTCTCTTTGGAAACCTGTGCGGAAGAAACTAATTCGAATTTACAGGAAAGATTTGCCTCGTCAATTTAATCACATCTATCGATTCATCGACTCCAAATTTGGTTTAGGAAAAATCTTAAAACCGAGTTCAATTTTACTAAAGAAGTTAAACTTCCTTTCCAGTCTTAGACGAGGTGGAAAAGTACCAAGTGAGTTCGGTTCAACTGAAAATGTTTGGATGAAGACTCCATTCAAAAATTACGTAAGTGAAATGGGAAAACTTGAGTCCCATATTCTTGAAAAGAGTAGTGGACTCGTTTGTATTGGTGGGGAGATACATCCGGCTAGTATTTTTGATAAAGAACTTGTTGATAAAGAACTTGTTGATAAAGAACTTGTTGATAAAGAACGGGTGGAGAATAAATTGATAGCGGATAGTGTTGCAGTTGACTCCGTAAATCTTTTAAAGGAAAAATTTGAATTAAATGAACCAGATCCCAAAGAAATTTGGGTGGATCCAGTATCAATCAATGCAATATCGAATGATAGAAATTTTGCTAATTCCCCGAAATATGAGCAAAAACAATCAACAGATTTCCAGGAAATAATAATAAATTTACGCGGATTTGTTGTGGAAGCAATTGAAGAACTTGTCTCAATAGTAAGAAACTTGTTTTTCACAATTAACCGGATTTTTGTTCATCACTTCAATGAATTCATTGTATTGCATACACAATTGACGAGAATGTTGAATAATGTCAATCGGGGAAACAAGATAGGCAAATTGTCGCGGTTTAGCTCTTCATCTCAAGCTTGTCTTTACGCAGATATATGGAACATCAGCATAAAAAAGGATTTCGATCTAAATTTATTAGTTAGTAGTAAGGGTAATTACGAAGGGGAAACTTCGCAGGATAGTAGACGCAAAGGCGGCGCTTCAAATCTGCACGAACCCGAGATCTATTTGAAAGAAACTACCGTTTCTCATGACTCTGTTACGAAAAAATTGGTAAATCCTGAAAAAATAGATAGTCGCGTGAATAGTTTGACAATCTATCAGAAATCCAACAAAATTCCCAACGCTTTTCTTGGCGAACATGTGGAAAAATATGTTGAAGAATGGGGATTCTTGCGTAAGTTGCATAACTTAGACGAGAATAATTGGAATGAATGGCTAGATTGCTTTTATAGATATAATTTACCATCAGTGATATGGCGTGGTATAGCACCCCAGAAATGGAAAGTTGGTTTAGAAGAATTTAGTAATATTGGTAGAGATACTGCAAATGAGTTGAAACGTCACGTCTCTTCGAACCACAGTTATTCGATCTATGCAAAAAAAGTTTTTCTCAAAGATCGAATTAGAAATTTCAATAAACTATGTAAACATAGAAATTTACTACAGAACTTAACGGATTTCGTGCGAGATGGAGATATACATAACTTTTCCGTTCGGCGCGACGTAGTAGCGCAAAAGTTTAACTCTAACAATCGTATCCAAAAAATTAGTGGGGGGGCAAGAGACAAAATTGGTAAAGTTGTTCACCTTCGTAATTCCGATACGAAAATAAAATATAACTTGAAGTTTGACTTAATGCCGTGGTTAGATCTAGATGTTGCGAAAACGAGAGGCTTTATTACTAAGAAAACAATTAAGAAAAAAACGAGAGGATCGAAACATCCCGTATTAGAAGATACTGATCGATACGACTCGGAAATAGATAAAAATGGTATATTCCAAGATGTATCGGATGAATTGTATGAAATAATGTTAGAAGAGAGGGAAGATGCAAACTACATCTATCAATGGAAATGGAGACTTGAGGTTGAACTGGATAAAATTAAAAATTTAATAGCTCTTACAAGGATGTTAGAAAATGATAACGACCTTATCACACTTGCCGCTAATGCTGAGGTAAATTCAGATCTGTTAAACTTCCACCTCAACGTGGCAACGAGACTTGGTTTTTTTGAAAATATCTCTTTCATCTCGGCTCACCGTCTATCAATAGTATTTGACGATCAAAATTTGTTGTACAAAATAATTAATCCTTTGCTAAAATTCAAATCTAGATTAAAAAAGAGGGTTAATAGACGCTTGTACAGGAATGTATATAATGACAGTTATATCTCAAAATTGTTCCACATAGTAAACAAACGAAATTGCAAACAGTCTTGCATCTATGACGTTGACGAGCTCCTACTTCCGCGACGCCGGCGGGAACTGCGATTCCTTCGCTGCTTACTAATTTCAAGAAAATCAGATCCAAAGAGATACTCTTCCCCCTTTATTTTGGGAATTGGAGAGACCTGCAGTGGCGAAAATCAACATTTTTCTCACCTCTCGGGACTAAGTGAGATTCAACGGATCAAACGTTTCTTGTGGCCCAGTCACCGCCTGGAGGAATTGGCTTGTACCGGCAGATTCTGTCTTGGCCTCACAACTGAAAGTCAATTTACAGCGCTTAAGATTCGAATGTATCCAATTTTTCTAAGTTGAAATAAGGAGAAATAAAGATGCGAGACGCACCTAGTCGTTAAGTCACGATTAGCAAAGTTGGAATAATTAAGCTAGCCACAAAATTCAATGACGCAAATTGAAACGGAGTTTATAGCACTTACTGGTCAACCGTGGGGACTCCAATCGTGATTTCGGGGTATGGGTGGGGGGGGGGTGGTTGGTCTACACCCTTCCCAAAAGCAGCAAAATTTTTGTGTTCAGGTAATTAGTGCTGCAACTACTGGCTAAACTCCTTATAATCGATCCGAGACTAGGTACGAAATTGTGCTTACTACTAATATTACCATGAGCAAACAAAGATTTATTGACGCACAGCTTTCGGGCGGGAACAGAAATACGGGATTTACCGCTTCTCAAATTTACTATTTAACTTACCAGGTATCGAAAATCACTTCCCATTTGGAGTCACACCCCAAGGACTACTCATCTCAAATAGGTTTGTGGAAATTACTTAGTAGACGCAAGCGTCTTTTAACTTATTTGTCTGACGAAAATACGGGTTTACATGTAAGAGTTTTAAAAAAATTAGGTATTCGGGGATTGAAGGGGCGCTAGCATGGGAAACCCATTTTCCCGCAGAGGAAGCTTCGACACGTTTTAGTTGAAACGACTACCTCATTTCATTTCTAGGCAAATCGAGTTTTGTGACATTTATTGGAAAGGAAGTAATTTACGAGTATTCAACTTAAAAATATGGATCCAATCGTGGTAAGCTTGGGTCCTCATCATCCATCAATGCACGGTGTTCTCCGACTCATTGCTGTTTTGCAGGGTGAAAATGTCGCTGATTGTGAACCAATATTGGGATATCTCCATCGAGGAATGGAAAAAATTGCAGAAAATCGAACAATTTTGCAATATCTACCCTACGTGACAAGGTGGGATTATTTAGCCACCATGTTTACCGAAGCGGTGACGGTCAATGCGCCGGAAAGGTTGGCAAATATCCAAATACCCGAGAGAGCTAGCTATATACGCACAATCATGCTTGAATTAAGCCGAATAGCTTCTCACCTGTTATGGCTCGGTCCATTCCTAGCAGATATTGGTGCGCAGACTCCGTTTTTTTACATATTTCGGGAAAGGGAAATGATTTATGACTTGTTTGAGGCTGTTACAGGCATGCGAATGATGCATAACTACTTCCGAATTGGGGGAGTTGCTGCAGATCTGCCATATGGATGGGTGGATAAATGCTTGGATTTTTGCCAATATTGTCTGCCAAAAATCCATGAGTATGAACGGCTAATTACAAGAAATCCTATTTTTCTAAGACGAGTAGAGGGAGTAGGTTTCATAAGCAGACAAGAAGCTATCAATTGGGGATTATCTGGACCTTCATTGCGGGCTTCGGGGGTTCAATGGGATCTTAGAAAAATTGATCATTATGAATGTTACGATAAACTAGATTGGCAAATTAAATGGCAGAAGGAGGGAGATTCCTTGGCTCGCTATTTAGTACGAATCGACGAGATGAAAGAATCAACCAATATTATTTGCCAAGCCTTACAACTTCTCCCAGGAGGTCCTTACGAGAATCTCGAAGGTCGGCGTCTTGCGCAGCAGCAGAAAGAGATAGACTGGAGCAGTTTCAATTACCAGTTTGTTGGAAAAAAATCTTCTCCCACCCTTAAATTGCCGAAACAAGAACATTACGTAAGAGTGGAAGCTCCTAAGGGAGAATTAGGTATCTTCTTAATTGGGGATGATGGCGTCTTTCCCTGGAGATTCAAAATTCGTCCACCCGGTTTTGCAAATTTGCAGATTCTTCCCCAGTTGATTAAAGGAATGAAACTCGCAGATATAATGACAATATTAGGTAGTATAGACATTATTATGGGAGAGGTTGACCGTTAGAATGAAAAATGGTATCAATTTTTATGAAAAAGGACTAGTTCACCTCTTCAATGAATTGGAAATTGCAGCGACTTTTTCCGAATCGATTTGGATTCTGGCTTATACTCTCACTCTAGTTTTGGGAGTCACGACAGGAGTCTCAGTTATTGCATGGCTCGAATGAAAGGTATCTGCGGGCGTGCAACAACGCATCGGGCCGGAATATGCGGGTCCATTAGGGATTATTCAATCTATAGCGGATGGAATCAAACTCCTTCTAAAAGAAGATATCATCCCAACTAGGGGCAACGCTTGGTTATTTACGGTCGGACCAGCTGTTGTAGTCACACCAGTTTTTCTCAGTTATTTGGTTATACCTTTTAGCCAACATATCATTCTATCCGATTTGGGAATAGGTGCTTTTTTCTGGATTGCTACCTCAAGCATCGTACCTCTGGGTCTTCTCATGGCAGGGTACGGCTCAAATAATAAATATTCTTTCCTAGGCGGTCTCAGGGCCGCGGCTCAGTCTATCAGTTATGAAATACCCCTAGCTCCTTGTGTACTGTCGATATCCCTACGTGCGATTCGCAAATCACGAGTAAGCAGGGAGGTAGATACACCCACCTGGTAGTAACAAAGATTTCGTTGAACGGTAAACCAAATAGTTATCCGGGTGAATCCAAACGGCGTTTACGCAGTTACGAAATAAAACCCAATAGCCCGTGCACGAGCTAGAAGCGTATTTAAGCGGTGCATGCTGCTTAATCCCAAGTCTGTTCCTATCCAGGCTTGAAGCGGACAAGAACAAATAGTTGGTTTCAGTTCTCTTTCAAAATTATGAAAAATGAGTAGCGAGAAACACGAATATACACAAGAGACTTGCGAAGCGAAGGCAAGCAAGGATTAACTATTGAAGGCGAAAAAATAGATAAAATTGATTGGAAACATAGATATATCTTTTCTTTTTTCTAGATTTGTTTCGTCTCCTTGTCTAATTGCGTGAAATAAGTTCAGCCTTGGTAGGGATGACTGAGTAGTGCATCTAAACGATTTCATTCTCGAGTATAATCCTATTCATTTTAGTGATAACCATTTGGGACGAAGTAACCCTTATAAAAATCGTGCAACTGCAAGGAACAAAATTTCTATATATATGATATGAGAAAGGAAAATGAAATTTCTCCTATACAGAAATGAATGGAAGATACGAAGAGTTTATCTAAAAATTAGACAAAAATAAAAAGCCAAATAAGGTTGAGATAGATTCGGAAGCAAACTCATGGCAAACAGAATCTCATTGATTAGAGGCAAAAATATTTGGTTACAACCGAAGTAGGTTTCCTTCACGATCTTAATGAGCAGCCGTATGAAACTCCAAATTCATGTACGGTTTCGAATTAGAGGCGGGGGAAGCCGCCGACTATATTTATCTGGTAGTTTGAGTACTATTGATATAGTGGAAATGCAATCCAAATATGGCTTCTTGGGGTGGAACTTGTGGCGTCAACCGATAGGATTCATAGCTTTTTTCATCTCCTCACTAGCAGAATGTGAGAGATTGCCGTTTGATTTGCCGGAAGCAGAGGAGGAGTTAGTTGCAGGTTACCAAACTGAATATTCGGGAATAAAATTTGGCTTATTTTACGTTGGTTCTCACCTAAATTTGTTGGTTTCTTCACCATTTGTAGCAGTCTTATATCCAGGTGGATGGAATTCCTTAATTCCTTTTTCCGAAAGTCTTGTGCAAAATGTTTCAACTTCGAATAGTATTGATGAGTCCCCCGGCGTGTTAGGGACAATTATAGAGATTATCACCACATTATCTAAATCCTATCTATTCCTACTTATTTCCATTTTGACAAGACGGACTCTACCTAGAGTAAGGATGGATCAATTATTAGATCTCGGATGGAAATTTCTCTTGCCCGTCGCTTCAGGAAATTTATTGCTGACAGCTTCGTTTCGAATCTTATTAGCAAATTGACCTCTCTATCTCAGCTTCAGTTCAAGTTGAATTTATTTCATATAATACCGGGAAAGAACGAAGGGGAGGAAGAAGTAGAAAAAATGCATCTCTCTGTCCCTCTCCTATTATTACTATTACATCGAAACGTGTGTTGAGAAGTAAAAATAAAGTTGGGTTCATTTATCTCATGTTTTCGGCAATAATTAAGTTTCAAAATTATGGTCAGCAAGTTGTAGAAGCCGCAAAATACATCGGTCAAGGATTCGCGGTTACTTTGGATCACTTAAACCGTCTACCCATAACTGTCCAGTATCCATACGAAAAAAATTTACCATCCGAACGCTTTCGTGGACGTATCCATTTTGAATTTGACAAATGTATTGCCTGCGAAGTATGCGTTCGCGTATGCCCGATCAATTTACCGGTTGTCGATTGGATTTTTGTCAGAGATGTGAAGAAAAAGAAATCGAGAAGTTATAGCATTGATTTCGGAGTTTGTATTTTTTGTGGGAACTGCATTGAGTACTGCCCAACAAATTGTTTGTCGATGACCGAAGAATATGAGCTTTCCAGTTATGATCGTCACGAACTCAATCATGATCAAACTGCTTCAGGGCGTGTACCCATTTCTGCATCTCAAGATGTTTCAATTCAATCAGTTTTAACTTCAAAAAATCTTTTAAGGGAAAATTTTGTGGTCGAAAAAACTTAACATTCAACTTGTAACTCATAAAATAATTTATATAATTGGATAATTTATCTGTCAGAAAACCGGTAAGGAAGAAAAAAATTTTCAAGTATAAAAAAAAATTAAGATGAAATACCTAAGTAATTGTGTCTAATGAATCTATCAGAATTAATTCATCAATTTGTTTTGGCGTTAATCGAATTGGGTATTTTGCTAGGAAGTTTAGGCGCAGTATCATTTGTTAATACGGCTAATTCCGCTTTTTCTCTGGGGTCGGTTTTCATTTGTATATCTTTATTATATTTTGTATCGAATGCAGATTTTGTAGCTGCTGCGCAATCGCTAGTTTATGTAGGAGCTATAAATGTTTTAACTGTATTTGCTGTAATGATTACTGATGAACCAGCAGGTTCCAAAACCGTTGCTCGTGATGTAGGTTATTTCGCTGCTTTAGGGGCTTGTATAATTTGCTTTTCCGCATTGACTTATGCGATTCATAATACGAAGTGGTTTAGCCTAAGTTTCAGCAATGAATTAGGAATTCCTGAGGCAATTACACCTCAAAGTAATGTTCAACAACTTGGATACAAGTTACTGGGCGAGTTTATAGTACCATTTGAGCTTGTATCAATACTTCTTTTAGTTGCTTTAGTGGGAGCAATTAATCCAGCACGCGATGAGGATGCGCTTATAATCGGTAGGAAGTCGCCTGTCTCATCACCCCGCGATAATTCTTCATTTTTCTGACTAATACGACTTATCTAAATTGAGAGTTACATATAAAGAAGAAACCTAAAAAAAAAATAATTTGACTTATCAAAATTTCTGAGGAGAAAATTAATAGATCACGTTTGAACAAGGACTAATTTTGAGTGCTTACATCTTGTGTGTGGGGTTTTTCGGATTAATTACAAGTAGAAATACGGTTAGGGCACTCACGAGTCTTGAACTGATATTCAACGCTATTACTCTAAATTTTATTACGTTCTCAAATTTTTTCAGTAATCAGAAAGGAGGGGAGATCTTTTCGCTATTTGTAATAGCCGTTGCGGCTGCTGAAGCTGCCACTGGGTTAGCCATCGCCCTTTCTATCCATCGAAATAGGAGGTCTACTCGTATCGATCAACTGAATTTGTTAAAATGGTGATTAAGGAGAAAGTGGTCGATTTTAGGCATACGCCTAATTGGTTTCATTTTCAGTGGTAATATTATTGATTTATCCGGTCTGATACTTTCCCCTCTCCACCAGATCTGATGACTAACTACTCTAGTTAATCTGCTAAAGTTTCAACCTTTCACCTTCCGAAGTCGGCTATATTTTAGAAGCAATAAAAAAATATTCCCGGAATGGAAGAATAGAAATAAAGAAATTTATCTCAACTTCTTTAATAAAAATTTGGTATGTCAATCTAATAGGAGTAAGTAAACTTAATGGCACATTCAGTAAAAATTTATGATACGTGTATTGGTTGTACCCAATGTGTAAGAGCATGTCCTACAGATGTGCTAGAAATGATACCCTGGGATGGGTGCAAGGCAAGTCAGATAGCTTCTGCTCCTAGAACGGAAGATTGTGTGGGCTGTAAGAGATGTGAATCTGCCTGTCCAACAGATTTTTTGAGCGTACGTGTCTATCTAGGGGCTGAAACTACTCGTAGTATGGGTCTGGCTTACTAGCTGATAGACCGAAAAGTTTAAGAAGTTAACCTCCAAATCATTCCGGCTCATATCCGAAACTTTGAACTTCTGAAGTACGGGTATGGGTCATTTCATCTTGTTCCCACAGTTTCTCCCTTATTAAAAATTAATTTTTCTCCAATTCATGATTAGTAATGTACCTCGGCTAACAACAGTCGTTTTTTTTCCATTTTTTGCTAGTTTAATGCTTCCAATCCTGCCTCGTAACGGAAGCAGGGTCATTCGATGGTATACCCTGGGAATTTGTATACTGGAATTTCTGCTAATTATCTACATATTTTATTGTCATTTTCGGATCGATTCTCAATCAATTCAGTTGTTAGAGACATTCGGTTGGATAAATTCTATAAATTTTCATTGGTCACTAGGTATTGACGGATTTTCCATGGGTCTTGTTTTACTGACGGGTTTTGTCACTACTCTGGCAACTTTAGCGGCTTGGCCCATTACTCGTAATATACGGCTATTCCATTTTCCGATGCTAATTATGTATGGAGGTCAAATTGGATTATTTGTGTCTCGCGACATTTTGCTTTTCTTTTTTATGTGGGAACTAGAACTAATTCCAGTCTATCTACTCCTATGTCTATGGGGCGGGAAAAGGCGTCTATATTCGGCCACGAAGTTTGTTCTATACACAGCTGGTGGTTCAATCTTTCTTCTGGTAGCAGCTCTAACTACGAGTTTTTGTGGTAGCGAAATTCCTTCTTTTGATATTCAAGATTTGATGTGTAAATCCTATCCTCTTTCGTTGGAAATACTTATCTATGTGGGCTTTCTGATTGCTTATGCGGTGAAATTACCAATATTTCCCTTGCATACTTGGCTACCAGATACTCACGGAGAGGCACACTACAGCACATGCATGTTGCTAGCCGGGGTACTTCTAAAAATGGGTGGATACGGCCTTATTCGAATTAATTTGGAATTACTGATTCACGCACATTTTTTGCTGGGATCATGGATGATGTCGCTTGGAGCGATTCAAATTATTTATGCCTCTCTAATTTCAATGAGTCAACGCAATCTCAAGAGGAGAATAGCTTATTCTTCAATTTCCCACATGGGTTTTGTAAGCATCGGAATCGGTTCTTTGACAGATGCAGGTATAAACGGAGCCATGCTACAAATGATTTCTCACGGTTTAATTGGCGCAGCTTCGTTTTTTCTTGCAGGTACTTGCTATGATAGAACTCGAACTTTTCTCCTAGATCAATTGGGAGGAGTCGCAATTTCAATGCCTAAACTATTTACGATGTTTAGTACCTTTTCACTAGCATCTCTCGCATTGCCAGGAATGAGCGGTTTTGTCTCAGAATTGTTGGTTTTCCTGGGAGTTGTTACTGCTAGGCAATACTCGTTTTCCTTCAAGGCAGGAATTACGGTGCTAGAGGCAATCGGTACAGTACTAACCTCCATCTATTTGCTATCGATGTTACGTCGAATATTTTATGGTTACAGATTCTTCGACAAATCAAATCATTATTTAACTGATCTTGGCCCGAGGGAATTATTTATTTTAATATGTCTCTTCCTGCCAATACTAGGTATCGGTTTATATCCAAATTTGATTTTACCTCTTTGGGGTGTTGAAGTACCTTGGATTCTATTTTTATATTCCGATATGACGAGCTAATTATCCCAGCTAAACTTGAAATTTGATACAAATAGAGTTGTTTTTTCTTTTTTTCTCTATACTAGGTAAAAAAGTTTGCCAGGTACTAGTTGCACTAATCGACTGACATTTGTTCCTGGAACATTGGTTATTTTGTAACTTTGTCTACTTGCGGACAATGGAGAAACGGAAACAGACATTTGGGTAGCTAGGTAGATTGCCAATTTATTGAATGTCTGTTTTTGTTTCTCCAACTGGATATTAAAAGTTATTTTTCTATTTAAGAGTTTCCCCGGTTCCTCGATAAATCCGAAAATTTAATCAACTAATGGTTTCCCAAACCATCTTTTTGTTGACTTATCAAATTTTACTTTTTTGTTTTCACACTAACCATCCATAATTATGCAATCCAATTCCTAACAAATTGACTCCCAAAAAGCGAATCCGAACCAGAAAAAATCCCATAGATGCTGCCACAGCCGGCTTTTCCCCCGTCCACCTCTCATTGATCCTTGTATGAAGATAAGTGGCATATATCAACCAAGTTACCAACGCCCAAGTCTCCTTCGGGTCCCAACTCCGGTAAGATCCCCGAGCTTCATTAGCCCACACTGCTCCGGAAAGTATACCAACAGTCAGAAAGGAAAAACCCAAACTTATTGCTTGATAAGTCCATTTATCCAAGCAATTAATCAATTGGCATTTTCGTGAATTCAAGAAGAGTGAGTAAGGAGAACTTTGCACATTGATCTGTCTTTGAATGTTATTAAAAGGGTTTAACAGGCAGATGCGTTTCTCAGAGTTGTGTTCCAAATATAAAGAATAATAGTTATTTCTCTTACCACGTAGAAGACTCAGTAGAACTATTGCCAGCAAAGATCCACACGACGAGGTCGCGTAACTAATTAACGTCGTAGTTACATGCATCATTAACCGGTGAGACTGTGAAGCTGGTACTAACGACGTGGATTGTTGCATTTCTTGAGGAAGACTTGAAGTTGCGAAGGCATGAGTCAGCATAGCACTTGGTGCCAGAACCGCACCCGGCAACCCACCTTGGGTTTTTCCGCTCGAATTTGAAATTGGATATAACAAAGAGAAGCCCCACGAAAGGAAGATCAGTGATTCATATGAATTACCTAGCGGTAAATGTTTAGTTTGGAAGCAGCGAATAGCCATAAATCCCGTAAGACAAAGAAAAGCAATTGTCATGCTATTCTTGCTGAAGTGATTAGGTCTATCAATTTCGTAAAATAGATTGAGCAAATTCGGCAAAGTGACAAGAAGAAGCATCAGAAACGAGATATGAACGAATATGTACTCTACGTGGGTATACGTCGTAATTAAAGGGGACCAGTAATTTTCTTTTTTCATTCCAGCTTGATCAGCCTCAAATGATTATTATCAATTAATTACCAATTATACCTATCCTATATCGATTCCAACATATTTTGAAAATTTACGTTTCCCGAGGTGCCGCTACTCGGATTCGAACCGAGATGCTCTGGCACTGCTTCCTAAGAGCAGCGTGTCTACCTATTTCACCATAGCGGCTCGTCTACGTATAGCTGAATGTTGATTCATTTTACATCGATTCGGGCTGTCTAGTCAACTACTGCAGATCCTACCAAAATAGAAATATCAGAATGTATATATGCGTTGGGGAGGAAAGATAGGATTTGTTAATGTCTCCTAATGATGGGGAAAAAGGTTGCCAATTTATATTATTGGTACCAGTATATATAGTATATAGTCTATATATGAATATATAGAAATTTATATGGGCCGGAATATGGCGCAGTTTGGTAGCGCGCCATCTTGGGGTGATGGAGGTCGCAGGTTCAAATCCTGCTATTCCGAGTGGGGGCAGGTCCGAGTTGCGGAGAAATTGTAACGCAATAAATATTATGACACATAGGGGAGGGGCTGGCTCTCGCGTCTTCTGCTCCTGATTTGATTTGGCGTTAAATTCCTACCTATCTGGCGACAAAAAAAAACAGATTTGGGTATCCAAATCTGTTTTTTGCAACAAGGGGTTTTGTTCACCCTCCAACTTATTCTTTTCTCAAACTATTAGCCACTAATTGACCGCAGTCAGCAGTTAATTGAAAGACACAATTACGTCTCCGATTATTAATCGTCATACAAAATACTTTCAAATCCCAAAAATTTTTCAGGGATGAAAAGTAGGAAGGACTGATAGGCAAGGAGAGCTAATAATAGGTAAAAATTTAAGGCTATCCATCAAACTCGGTAAATTCCCGCTACTTCCTTGCTTCGCATTTTTCCACCCAACTAAATCAATTCTTTAGATAAGGTACTTACAGATTACATAGATATCGCTATTTTGTACGAAAAGATTTTCTTTCTGTTATGTAGTAAAAACTTTTTGAACGACCACTCAGAACAGATTGAGCCAAAGAGAAGGATTTCTTCGCTTTTTCTACGGATTTTATTTTCCAGGTACGATTACGAATTCTCTTCTTTGAACCAGAAGTTCGTTTCTTTGGAACGGCCATATCTTATTGTGTATTCGTAGAGCTTCATTTACAATTAACAGCTATGTTGATACGTATTGATGGAATATATATAATGGAGAGAAACTTAATAACGGCAAGGATAAGCAAGCGTAAGGATAAAAGTCGACGTCGATGCATCGACTTTTTAAGTAGTTAGTAACTTACTATACCTAAACAATTAGCAATTATTTGTATCCCTGCCACTAAAATGAATGGAATCAATTACAAATCTAATCATACTTCTTCTGCATCCGCTAATCCGTCATGTTTTTTTCTTGGAATGGATCTTTTGTATCACCAATTTCTTTTCGAAGCACCTGTGTAAGATCCGGCCTCTGACAACTGCTTCGGTTATCCATGGATAACCGATATCTACGTTAGACCCGTCACGAATAAGCAAGACTCGACTCATGGATACCTTTGTGTCGGACCCTGATCTGTCTATATTTGGGGCAAAGCAACGAATATCATGAAATCTTCCCGGTTCTACTTGTAATTGGTTTCCCCCAATGTCGATAATTGCGTATCTATCCATTCCGATTTTCTCTCTTTATTTCTCTATTTTTTTCTTATTTTTGTAAACAGAAATCCGCTCGTGAAACGGGTCTAATTGTTGCCCGACTTCGCAACTCAAATAAGTATCTCGGTGGCGTTTGAATATTGTCAAGTCTCTTGCCCATTGTTTCATTTATGAAGCTAAAAACTCGGACAAGTTTAGTATTCCGTGTAGTTGAAAATTCATTATTTCATTTGCATACATTCCATTTAGTATTGCTCCCACATTTTCTCTTACAAAGATAAGCGACGAAAAAAGAAGTGACAACGAATTGGATTTAACATGTTTGTGAAATTTTCAAATGAATACGCCTGGATTGTCCCAATGTGTCCATTGGTAGCTTCTTGTTCTACCGGTTCATTAGCATTTTTTTTTCCAAAAGCTACAAAAGGTTTCCGTCGCTTGTGCGCATTCTTCAATATCTTTTCGTTAACAACTGCTATGTTTGTTTCGCTCGCTCTACTTCGGGAACATTTTGTGAGTCATTCAATCCAGCAGTATTTGTGGACCTGGATTCCGAGAAGTGACTTCTGCGTGAAAGTAGGTTTTTTGGTTGACCCGCTTACTCTTATTATGTCAATACTGGTTACTACCGTAGGCATATCAGTTATGGTTTACAGCGATAGTTACATGTGTCATGACTAAGGATACGTGAGGTTTTACGCTTACCTAAGCTTGTTTGCCGCGTCGATGTCAGGGTTAATTTTTAGCCCAAACCTGATACAGCTTTACGTTTTCCGGGAATTAGTTGGAATGTGCTCCTACTTGTTAATAGGTTTCTGGTTTACAAGATCAAGTGCTGCAAATGCTTGTCAGAAAGCCTTCGTTACCAACCGTGTGGGAGATTGTGGGTTGCTCTTAGGTATTTTAGGTATATATTGGACGACTGGTAGCTTTGAGATTTCTGAGTTGTGTGATTGATTTCTTGAATTGGGAAAGGTTGGATTCGTCAATCCGATTTTTGCAAATGTAATTGCTCTTTTACTATTTCTAGGTCCAGTTGCTAAATCTGCTCAGTTTCCACTTCACGTATGGTTACCAGATGCAATGGAAGGGCCCACGCCCATATCCGCCCTTATTCATGCGGCTACTATGGTAGCTGCCGGTATTTTTTTCCTCGCTCGGATTTTTAATCTAATTTCGATTCTGCCCTTGGCGATGCATGTCATTTCCTGGGTAGGTGGAGTGACAGCTTTGTTGGGTGCCACGTTAGCCTTATCCCAGAAAGATCTTAAAAAAACTCTTGCTTATTCGACTATGTCTCAGTTGGGATATATGGTTTTAGCTATAGGCATTGGTGCTTATCAATTTGCTCTATTTCACCTCGTAACACATGCTTATTCCAAAGCCTTATTATTTCTCGGAGCTGGTTCAGTAATTCACTCAATTGAAAAAGTTGTTGGATACTCACCCGAGAAAAGTCAAAACATGTTTCTGATGGGTGGCTTACGTAAGTATATGCCAATTACTGGAACTACTTTTCTTTCAGGTACTTCATCTCTATGCGGTATACCACCTCTAGCCTGTTTCTGGTCCAAGGACCAGATTATTGTCGAGAGTTGGTTATGTTCCCCCTCTCTCGGATTGATAGCTTCTGGCACAGCGGGTCTAACTGCGTTTTACATGTCTCGTATTCATTTTCTTACCTTTGAAGGTAATTTTCGTGCGACTGATACAAATCGGACAGACTTTCTAAATTCTCCCCCATTGTCAAACAACATTAGTTTGTGGGGTACGGCTGAACTAGAGTCGTCGATCAATCAAATGCGTCGAAATCCTGGATATGGAGTTGCAAAAATTGCAAAAACAAGAAGTTTTTTGACATCGCATTTAAATAGAATAAATCCAAATAGGGCTACTCAAGCTCATTCCGGCCAGAGCTTGCTACAACCTAGAGAATCGAATTTCGCGATGACAATTCCGCTCCTGGCACTGGTAATACCCACTACATTAATCGGATTAATAGGAGTAAATCTCACCGACAAAAGTATTGCTTCCGATTTGTCTCCTGAGTCGTTTCTTTTTACGTCCCATCTCTACGATATTAGTAAAAATTTTGAAATATTGATGGAAATTTTGGTGAATTCAACTAGTTCATTGAGCTTATCTTTTATTGGAATATTTTTTTCTTTCAATATTTATGGACGAATTAATACATCCAATAACGCGACAAATTTTGTCGGATCAGAGCTAGGAGAGAATAACTTATTTAGTAAATTTGGATTTTTCATTCAATCTTGGTCGCTCAATCGGGGTTATATCGATTACTACTACGAAATTTGCCTCGCACGTGGCCTAACATCTCTCAGTAAGTTAATTTCAAGTTTCGATCGGCACATAATTGATGGTTTCATCAATGCAACCGGTGCTTCAAATTTTCTTGGGGGAGAGGTTATACGGTACGGGGGAGGTGGTCGGGTGTCTTCTTACTTATTTGTATTAATAGTTGGCATTACCTTACTAACGTTACTAATAAATATAAATGTCCCACCTTTTCCGTAAACTGCTATTTTCGTTTCACGAAGCTCCAATTCGCGTTCATTTCTCCCGACTATTTCTCATTTTCCCCATCTCTATATTTCCTTTTCGCTTTCTTTCTTATCCCTCCTTTTATTCCTCAAATCTTTTCCTTCCATGAGGTAGAAGAATCCTGTGACTATTCTACTACGCCTCTCGGAAGGGGGGAATAGAAACCACTGATTGGTGATTGATCAATACAAATTATGGGAGGGGACTTGTGTTGTGGGGTTGATCTCGACCTTGTCTTGGCCAATTGACCTCCCCCCTCCCATGCCCATAATTTGGGGGCCCTTCCATTAAAATGGGATTGCTATCGCCGCCTCCTCCTCCTATAATGGGAGTTAGGGCGTACGCGAAGTTTACGAAATGGCAGAGAAAGCTTAACTCCTTCCAGATTTGAAAGTGACTTCCAGAAGAGAAGTCTTCAAGTGTGTATGAGACTGAATCCCCTACCATTTTCCCCGGTAGCTCAGCGGTAGAGCGGTCGGCTGTTAACCGATTGGTCGTAGGTTCAAATCCTATCCGGGGAGATTCGTATCTACGTCAAGAATTGCCGGTCAGGTAATAGGAGAGTTGTATTTCACACATATGCCAAATCAAGTCTATGACCCACAATCATTGGATGGTTTACTATCGCGCTTATTTAAGCCTCAACACCAAAAAAAGGAGACAGGAATACTGGCGCGTTCCTTTTTACCCCCCCCTCGAGTAGCTCCAAGGATCCCAGGCGTCGTTTTTTCAGAGTTTTCACTTCAATCGGGTGTATCGAATGAATGAGCGAATTAATCAGTCAACTGGGGGGGGGTAAATCCAAAATTTCATCAAGTATACATCTCAATAGTGATACAAAAAGTTTACTTCGTTTGCAGAATTCCTGCGGAATAACCTATATTACTCCTCCCATACTTTTCAGTAGAAAGACTCCTACCATATAGTAACCGGTCTCCAACTTATTACTTCTCGAAATGCTAGAATTGGATTTCTCGCATCAGTAAGAGGAACATATAGATCTTCCTCTTACTGATTCGGCTTCCAATTCTATGGCTAGGGATGTAGACGGAGTGGGGAGTATCTAAGTAGGAAAACAACAGTTGTTTTACGACATCGAACTTTCGTGAAGGAATTGTTTCATTGTTCGATCCAGTGATGCTTCACCAAACCGGAACGGATTGGATAGATATTCATAAGTTTCAAGCAACATATTATAGATAAGAAAATCCCGAAATGGGGAGCGGTTCCGTCTCATCCATTTGTTTCTATGAACCAGAAGCCTAAACCGAAGAAATCGTTCCGGAAAATCCTCCGCTACCGTGTAGCAACCCAAACGAACGGGAGTAAATATCTGTGGATATTGCAGATGTATATCTATGAGAGAAGTTTCTCTGACGTATTCGGAATCTCGCTCCTCCTCATCCAAAGTAAGATTATTCCATCGATTAATAGATGAGTCGGGTTTCAATTTCGGATTCTCTTCACGATAAAGGAAAAAATTTTTAATTTTCTTATTTGACATTTTCTGAAGACGCTGCCTTCTCATACCGTAAATGGTGTAAAGCCTCCGCGCTAGTTCTTTTGTCGGCAACAAGTTGCGGCGCGAGGAAGGAATGTTAGGGTCTGGCTGGAACAGAAGCATGGGATCCCAGATGAAGCGCCCCCCGAAGAGTCGAGTCGTTTCATTAAATCGATCACAATGTGTTTCATACTCATTAGATGAGTCGCCAGAGATTCCCAATTCGAGAAATTGCTCACGTAACAACATATTATCCAATCGGTTTTCCAATCTTTTAATAGAGTTATCTGTTACATTAGTGACAGATTTTTCGAAACTGAAAAGATACCCGCTTTTCTCGCGCCACTTACTTTTTTCCCCCTTAATCTTATTGAATTCAAAATCTTGTTGGGGTATATAATTCTGATTGTGGTAAAGAAGAATTAAGTTATACAAATGGTTGGGTTCGGATAATACCCCCATCAATTCATAAATCCCGCTTCGCAGGAAACGGAGACGCCAAGCCTTATGGGACCAAGTAATCTCACGCGACACCTCTGTCGTTGAGTTTATTAATTCAGGTGACTGTTGCATCTCGAAGTCGGTTAGACTACTAAGTCTCCTTCTCCCCAGAGATTTGGAAGAGCGACTTGGAAAGGTTACGCCTGAGCAATACTTGGGTTTTCCAATAGGAAAGGGAAAAAAAGAACTATTATTGCGTTGAATCCCCTCCCTACAAATTTCTGAACGTGAGAAATTATTCGATAGGTTTTCTAGGACACCACAAGCTAAGTTTAAGTCATTCTCTACAAGTTTATAGATAACAATGAAATTCTCTCTTTTTATCATATCCATTTGGAACGAATCGCGAGCTACTAATTCAGCTAGTAGCCCTAGGAGATGCGAAAATATAGTGAATTCATCAATTGTTGATTCGGTTATTGAAGGTTCCACATACCAGTTAGACAAATAATAAAATCGCATTTTTAACGCGTCACGACCAATAAATGAAATATTTGTGAGATAACTATCTATCAAACTAGTCTTCGAAGTGGCTTCCGCTATCTCGTGGGAAGATATTTCCCATTCAGAATTAGATTCCATCCCACTGCCCATGTCACTAACAGTCGAATGTTGTCTATGCAAAGCTAATCCAATTGCGTTGCTACATACAAACTTTTTCCTTTTGGAAGTACCTATTAATAACGCTTCATTAGCAAGAGAGGATAAATCTCGTCTACTATAACCCATAGTTCCATACACAGTACTTTCAAGGAAAGGCGAATTAGCCTCTATTTTGAAACCTTTGATACGTAATAGAATTGACAATTCTTTCTGACGTTGACGCCCATTGGACTTTCGAAAATTTATTAATTAGTTTAACCGATTCGGAGCTACTGAAGCTGGATCTATCCTGGCAGGTACGTGAGTTGTGGCAATAACAACATTCTTGCGGATGTTGGAGTTGCCGAGCTTGTGACCAATACTCTTCAATATTTGGCAAAGTAAAAATTTGGGATCAGCTTCTAGCTTATTATACGAACGATGAATATTCAACTCATGAATATCTTGAATCCATAGCGTACAAGGAGACATTTCTCTCGCTATTTCAAAGACGATATTTAATCGGTGTACGCTCTCTTTCGAGATAAAATTTCCACGTACATTACTAAAAAAGGATCGGTTGTATATGAACTTCTTTAATGGTAGTTTCACCACTGGAAAGTAGGAGTTGAATGCTACATCTCTAATAATAGAAGATCGGCCAGTTTCTATAGGTCCTACTAGCAAAATTCCTTTAGATGGTAATAATCCCGATTGGAGTGAAATAGGTATGTCACGACATGGCATGTTTAGTAGACTGTCTCTTCGTCTTGTTGTTGCTGAAAATAGAAGATTTCTCTCGAGGGCGGAAAAAGCCCACTTCTCTGCAGGATCCAACTTACGGATCTTGTGACCCGACAGATCATTTTGCCAGAATTGAAGTAGGTATGCCAAAACATTGGATCTTTCTTGTGGGTAAGGTTCATAAAAAATATTGTTGCTCAATAAGTCATAATTGGATTTCGATTTCGATGCATACCCGTGGAGAATTTTAATCGTTACTAAATGTTGAGTCAGTAGTTCTTTATCACTATCTAGAATATCAGGGCTTTCTCTACGAAATATCCATGAATCAAGTTCATTTTTCACAAAAAGGAAAAAAAATAGATTATTTATACAATTCAAGAATCTATTCAAGGAATGGATTAGTAGATCTCTCGTTAACATTTAGCTTGTCGGAGGGGAATACATTACCTTTTCCAAATAGGATCCACGCATTGGGTCTGTTAAATATTCAATAGTATCAAAACGTTTCCATGAATGAAAGGAATTGGAACCCGAAACGGCAGACAAAGGATGTTTCAACGACGCGAGAACGAATAATATTGAGAGGATGCAACAATAGAAGATAGGCCTATTGGAAAATTGAGATACCGACCATTCTCCTGGATGTGACATCTCCGCTTCATCAGGAATTTTTTCAAAAATAAGAAGATCTATCTCGGATAATGTAGTATTAATAGAATTGTTTTTGAATCTCAATCCTAGCCTTTGCAGACTTTGGAATAAATAGCCTTTCGCGCCACCTACTAAATTTTCAGCAATTCCTTTAGAAATTCTAGGAAGATCCTGATTTGAGTCGTAACTTATTTTAAGTACTACTTCTGGATATGTTTCTCTGATTAGATGGTAGAAGTATCTCCACCAGGTGGGGGTAAAAAGCAGAGGTATATAATCTCCCAATAAGCTCCATTTTTCACCGATACTGTCTCTCCAAAATATCCAAGAGATCTTATATCTATTCAAATCTTTCGATAATTCATTAAAATTGGTGAAATGGGACGGGCGAGTAGCTTCTTCCCGGGCAGATGAATCAGCAAACCCCGCATCTCCGCGGGGAACCTCCTTTCCAATTGATCCTGCTAGAAATCTCGATATTACGTCGTTGCTTAATGAGAATCTTAGCGACCAATAAGGTGTATCCAATTCTTCCGGTTCCCAGAAATACCCGGTAGACAAACCGTTTTGATAGACTCGATTCCTGGTGGAACCATTTCTTGAGTCTATTGAGTCTAATCCATCTTCAACAAACTTCTCCGAATTGACTCGATCTAATACCAGATTCCAGCGAGGTTGGGGTCGCCAATGATCCGACCACGAGTCGGAGTTTACCGACGCTTCTTTTGAGAAAACTCCAACGTTACTGTACGGGGATAGAAACGAGTCTATCGCTTCACGAGGGGATGAGTTCAAACTTGCCAGTAACCCATTCAGATCCGAAATAGAATTGGGAGATCCATCTAAATGAGTTACTACTGTTGCAGATTCATGCAGATTAGACGAAATAAATTGAATTGGTGTGAGTAAGTGACCAGCTACCTTCCCTGCTGTTTGTCTCGAGAAATTGGATGATAACGAATCTGACAGTTGGGGATGAATAAATGAGATGATATCAGATGAGATGGCTTTCCCGTCGGAGCCTACGTAGAAGTTTTCGAAATAGAAGTTTTCTAATACGTTGAGATAACTACTGTTGTTGCATTTTCCACTGAAGAAACCCCTTTTGATTCTCGGAATGAAGTTGTTTCCAGCACGGCTCCGTATAGGTGAGTCGTTTAGTTTATTCATTTGATCGGAAATGTTTTTTGAAATACCCCCACCAATATCCCTAATCGAACCTACTTTACAATTGAAATCATGCAGAAACAGATTCCAAAATTGCCCCCACGTAATGGAAAGAGCATGACTCGAGAATCCTGCTCGGATAGCTTCGATGCGAGGCAACCCAAGAAAAGTGGGATTCGACGCAGGTTTTAGTGCCGTCGAGGAGCCTACCGATTTTTCACTTCTTAACAGTTTAGGCTCGGTGAAGAAACTTCTTTTTCCTTCAAGGATTGTTTTGAGAAAAAGTATCTGTTCGTCAATGTAACCATCAAATAAACTTGATAAAAAATCAAGATCAATGGGATCCATTTTGTTCAATTTCTCGAAATCTATATCGTCCAATTTCTTGATGCAGTAATCAATGGTATCTATCATAACTTTATGGCGAGTAACCTCAGCAACAATCATTTTGGAAAGAAATAACACATCGATAAATCGGTGGAAATATTTCTCGGTATGTTGATTGGTACTACCGAGACTGGCACCAGTATTAGTTAGTAACTCGTTTCTCATCATTGACACACGACAAATTAATTCCTCCAAGTTGTACTTCATTGTTTTTCCTAAGAATTTCCCGACAGGCGAAAGAGACAAATCCCCTGTTGCATCGAGCCATCTATGCACATTTGATTGAGCATTCCTACACCGATCAATTTGAGGGGTGACACATTCGTTCAATAGATGCTCTACGTTATCCTTCCACTTGAATGCCGTTTATTCAGTTGCAATTCTTGTTACACTGGTGTATCCTACGCCCCTCGTCCAGCCATCCAACCAATACTTGATTCGGAAGAAATATTCAGTGGATGACGCGCAGAAGTAGTCGTAAGAAAGAAATATGTATGTTGAGTTGAGAGGTATGATTCTACTTCGCTCATACAATCTGACTAGGGAATATATTGAATCTAGGTCCCCACCTCCTCCCAATTTGTCTAAAAAATTAGTATTTTCACTTTGATTAGTTGTTTCTCTAGGTATCCCTAAAGATGCTTCAGAATAGTTTGGAAGAATCTCATTGAAGTCGAAGTATCTGCTACTTGCTAACCTAAGTTTCTCGCCAGATATTTCAGTAAACGGCATATTTTCCTCCATTCTCGACGGAAAAAATACTTTCTCGGATTTGATGCTATTACTGACGTCAAAAACTATTTCTCCACCAGGAGTAAGGTTCAATTTTTTAAGGAAGTCGGTGAGTCGGTTGATTAATTGATTTCTAATTTGTGAATAAGCGCGTAGAACGGGAAAGTCTTTCCTATCTTTTCCAGAATCTAATCCGGATAGAAAGTTGCGAGACAACATCGTTTTCTTACAAGACGTAGACGAAGACAAGTAGGAAAAGGCTTCTTGCTCGAAGGAAAATGCCGATCCATCCCCTCGGTGATCTGCTGAATCTATGGATTCAAGTAGTGCTTCGTCACAGGGGTCCGGTACTACGGTACTAAACAAATTGTTTCTCAACCGTATCACTAGTAACTGATCCAAATCTTGCTTGTCATGAATTTCTTGGAGAATCGACGAATCAAAATTGTTTTGGTAGCAGTCATTTTCGTTCTTGGGTACTCTAAAGTGGTTATAGGATTTGAAAAACCTAAAAAAATTTTCTAGATACCTATCTCCACGAACCGCTTGAATCCCTTCAGTTTCATCCTTGAATATATCCCCGCAAAATAGGAGGGAATCCCGCGTTATGCGTGCTTTCCATCTACCGGAAACCACGGGAGTCGTGACATCACAACGAATTTTTTTCCCTTCGGAGGAGGAACCTGCGGAAATTGAAATATCTTTCTCTTTGTTCGAACCTAAGTAGCGGGAAGCCGGTACTCCCCTCTTTCTATTGTTTCCAACAGAGAAAAATCTTTTGAATCGGGCGTGGGAAAAATTACCAGAATTTCCCGCTTGTTTCTTTCCTATCCCACCACCTCCATTCATGACTTTCGTTGATACAAAACTTCTCTCGATCGAATTTTTGTCACTCAGCCGATGCATAGAAATGGGTATCATTAGCAACATCAGCATCTCCAGAGTGATGCTACTACCCCTCATTACTGAATGACGCAGATTGCATGAAAACAGTGAACTCAGAAATCACAAGTCAGATAATCTGATAAAAGGTTCAGCAGTGGAAGCTGGACTAGCTACAAGTTCTTCGAGATGTTGGTTTTTCAATGACTCGGATAAGTAGTTTAATGCATCGACTTCTAAGAAATTCCAAAGTTCAGGTGAAGAATCTGGGCCTCTTACTCCTACTCTTTCTTCTACTACTTTTCCCACCACAGTTCCTCCCTCCATATTAGTTATGAGACTATTTATCCATCTATTTATCCATCTATTTCCCATATTTATTATACCGAAAATTTTGAAAATTTCAAGATGGTAGGGAAGAAATATGATGGGATGGAAGAAATCTATCAAACGAGTCTGATTATTTGTGCAAATAGCCGCATCCAAAACTGTAACGAAATCGGGAATTCTCAAATGTCATTGTTGAAAAGACCCGCATATACCCCATCCACCTTAACAAATATTCCCCGCTCCGAGAAATATTCCCCGCTCCGAGCAGGCGGAGCGGTAGTATCGAATTACCCGGATGGGCGAACGACGGGGATTGAACCCGCGCGTGATGGATCCACAATCCATTGCCTTGAACCACTTGGCTACGTCCGCCCCCTTTGTTAAGGTAAGGGTCTTCTCGAATGGAAACAAGATCCATCCGTTAAGCTAAATAGATTCTTCGATTATCCCGTATTAACCGCATGTATATAATGAGACAACAGAGAATTCGTGAAGTGAAGAATGTACTCCCCCCAAGTTCTCCTACTCAAGAGATTGAAGGATTACAAGCATTCAGTGAATCGAAATGGAGACTTTCTCAAGTTATTAAATCCCGTCCCGTAAGGATATTTCATATATTCCTTTTCCTCAATTTAATTTAAGGTTGGAGACTGGTGACCGTGAGATTGTGACAGGCCATTATCTTCCTCTCCTTTCGTCCGACCGTACGAACCTTCACTTTCCATTGGACACCAAACCCTACGTTCCGAAGTTAAAGGGTTTGGCATCCAGTTGTGCTGCATAACCAGACGGATATTATCCGTTTATAGAAGGGGCTTCAACAGAAGCTAAGTCTAGAGGGAAGTTATGAGCGTTACGTTCATGCATGACTTCCATACCTAGGTTGGCGCGGTTTATGATATCAGCCCAGGTGTTTATAACGCGACCTTGGCTGTCAACCACAGATTGGTTGAAGTTGAAACCATTCAAGTTGAATGCCATAGTGCTGATGCCTAAGGCGGTGAACCAGATACCTACTACGGGCCAAGCAGCTAAGAAGAAGTGTAGAGAACGAGAATTGTTGAAGCTAGCATATTGGAAGATCAAACGACCAAAATAGCCGTGAGCAGCTACAATGTTGTAAGTTTCTTCTTCTTGACCAAACTTATAACCTGCATTAGCAGACTCATTCTCAGTAGTTTCTCTAATCAAACTAGAAGTTACCAAAGAACCATGCATAGCACTGAATAGAGAGCCGCCGAATACGCCAGCTACACCCAACATGTGGAAGGGATGCATAAGGATGTTGTGCTCAGCTTGGAAGACGATCATGAAATTGAAAGTACCAGAAATGCCCAGAGGCATACCGTCAGAGAAACTTCCTTGACCAATTGGGTAGATCAAGAAGACGGCGGTAGCAGCTGCGACTGGAGCTGAGTAAGCGACAGCAATCCAAGGACGCATACCTAAACGGAAGCTTAGTTCCCATTCGCGACCCATGTAGCAAGCTACACCAAGTAGGAAGTGAAGAACGATCAGTTCGTAAGGACCACCATTGTAAAGCCATTCATCGACAGAAGCTGCTTCCCAGATTGGATAGAAGTGTAACCCAATAGCTGCAGAAGTAGGGATAATAGCACCAGAGATAATGTTGTTACCGTATAGCAAAGAACCAGAGACGGGCTCGCGAATACCGTCAATATCTACAGGAGGAGCTGCGACGAAAGCAATGATGAATACAGAGGTTGCGGTTAGTAGGGTGGGAATCATCAAGACGCCGAACCATCCGATGTAAAGACGGTTTTCGGTGCTGGTGATCCAGTCGCAGAAGCGACCCCATAGGCTTGCGCTTTCGCGTCGTTCTAAAGTTGCGGTCATGGTAATTTTTGGTTTTCGAAAAGGAGTTAGTAATTCCCCAGGCTAGTTAAGTAAGCCTGTTAATCCGTAGTGTATCATGAAAACCTATCTATGTCAACCAAAATTGATTGAGTCTCTAAACTTCTTAGATACAGGGGCTTTTTTCCCGCATCTCAATTTTTTTTTTGTCACTTATTTTGGATTTCCTAAAACAAGGGGGTAAATAAAAGTTTTCTTCTACGTGATGCGCGCCCGCCCCCAATGGGTTGGGTCTTTAAGACTGCGTCAGGCCTTTTCGCAGACGAAGCACTCCGCAACTTTGCATTGACCGCCGTATTAGAAATATTGTAATAATTAACAAGCCGAGGAGAAAGTAGTTGCCTAGTCGCCAACCCCTCACTCATCAATTTCTGCGTGGTGTTTCTTGATTTCCTTGCGCCCCGGTTCCAATCCGCAACGAAAAGATTGTGGATTGGAACGAATCTAAACAAAACTAACGGAAGTGGGCAAAAGCTTTGTTAGCTTCCGCAACTTTATGAGTCTCCTCCCTCTTTCGTATGGCACTACCAGAATTTCTGGCGGCATCCATCAATTCATCACTCGATCTTAAAGCCATACTTCGACCTGAGCGTTTTCGACACGCGATCAATGACCACCGGATGGCCGAAGCTTTTCCTTCTGCAGGTACTACTTCAACGGGAACTCGAAAAGTTGATCCACCTACACGTCTGGTTTTTGTAATTACATCGGGAGTTACCCCACGCACTGCCTGTCGAAGGACAGACAGTGGGTTCCTACTTGTCTTTTATCTAATCCGCTTCATAGCCTGATAAAAAATCTGATAAGCTAGTGATTTTTTTCCGTTTTTCAGGATACGATCAACTAGCATGTTTACTAATCGATTGCGATAAATTGGATCCGACTCGATATTTCTAATTCTGTTCACTACACTGCTCCGATGTACACGAGTTTACAACTATGTCAGACTTCAATCAATTTCTCTATCTTCCAGCGGTATCTTAAGCTACTATTTTGGCTTCTTTACTCCATATTGTAGAGTGGATCCACCGGTTAGTGGGGGATCTCCCTCCAAACTGCACGTGCGACTTTCGTCGAATACAGCTTTCCATATGATTGAATAAAAACTACCCAAATGATTCTCAACCAATTTTTCCTCTTATTACGCAAATCATATTTACTCATTGCACATTGAGCATCCGTTTCCTTCTCTTCCGCGGAGAAAAGAAATAGGTATGGAAAGGGAAAATCTTGCAATTCAGTTGTCTCACTAGTAATGTCCGTAGGTTTCTTGATCCAACCGGTAGATGTATACAAAGTCTCCGCCGAATATCCGTAGTCGTAACCCGAACCTGTTCCAAAGGGAAAAGACTTTTTAGGTGGGAGTTCGGGTAAAACTCAACTTAACCTACCGGAGCAAAACACCTTAGACACCAACACAAATAGACGGATAATAATCAATCTTCGTAGTAGCAGGCTTTAGTCCCCTGGCAATGCTGGGTCGGCTACACATTTGACATATCGGAGCAATTGATACGGAATCGTTGCGATGATACAAGTTGTGACAATGTTCTGCAACGCACTAGAACGCCCTTTTTTACGACCTTTCACTCCTACAGCATCTAAGGCTCCTCTAACGATGTGATACCTAACGCCGGGTAAGTCTTTGACCCTTCCGCCTCTCACGAGGACCACCGAATGTTCCTGCGAATTGTGGCCAATACCTGGTATGTAAGCCGTTACCTCAAACTTGGAGGTTAATCGAACTCTAGCGACTTTACGTAGGGCAGAGTTGGGTTTTTTTGGTGTAGTTGTGAAATAGTCGACAGCTACAACGTCGCTACACAGAACCGTACGTGAGACTCCCACCTCATACGGCTCCTCGTCATTCAATTACTGTTGGGAAGAGAAATCTTTCCAGTTGTTTCCAACTACAAGTACAAAAATGAATTTGCGAAAAAGAATGATATTTTTT